AGGACTACTATTAATAGATGTATACCAGTCTTGGTGGGATTCTTTCTGTCTCCTTCTCCGGATAAGAAGTAATAGGCGATACGATCGAATGGGGTCCCTGCGAGTTCCCTGTGAGTCAGTTGGAGGACTTTTTGAACACTATGCAGAAATATGTAAGGGCTAGGCCAGTGAGGAAGGGAGTGGATTTCCTGAGTAAGCTGGGAAGCGATCTAGACGATAGAATGCAGTTTCCTTTGATGGGGCCCTTCCTGCAGCAGATTCGTTCACAGACGATTCAATAGCAACCCCTTCTTTTCTTGCAGCAAGAGGGTATTCGAGAACAAGCTCCTCTAGAGATGAATGTGCAGCTGATTCAATAGGAGCTTCTACGATCACAGTAAGAGCCTCTATGCCAACAGCGGCAACTCTCACAGCAGATAGGCAACGGTTACTGAAACAGTTAGCCAAAGAAGAAGACCGGTAACGAAAGCAACGGATATTCCAACAACAATAGGTATTGTAACAATAGGATTCTAAACCTTCTCGTCTTCTGAAGGCCACTCACTCGCTTGAAGATGCCGAATAACCGCCGGTTCTTTAGTACTTGGTTGGAATACCCAAGAGATCCCACTGGATAAGGCCTATTCCCTGCTCGTAAATTAACGGTTTAAGTTCATTTTTTCTTACTGTCGCAAGCCATTCTTCCACTCTATGATTATGATATGATTCACTTTCAAACGGAACAGGGCATTCTTTCTGATCTTCCGAAAGATCTCCTTCTTGCTAACATAAGGAAGATCATATTCTAACCCGCGTAGAATGAAGACTTGTCTTACCGCATACCAGTTGCATGTGGGAAGACCAGAAGCGGGGTGAAGAATAAATAATGGGCGGACGATCACATCGTCCGATAGCTAAATGGATGGTACTTGGCTAACCCGAATCTCTTCACTCCTCATCTCACTCACTCACTTGAAGACCGACCGAATGTGGACATTAGCAGCGCGTAGTCCTTCACCACAGAACTCCCTCAGCTTACTTGCTTCCTTAAGCCAAAAGCACCAAGAGTAGCTACTCCGACAAGAGCAGAAAAGGCACCAACATCGGTGACTAGTAGGGATTCCACCAGTTCCAGTTCAGGCATCATCCTAATCATCAGATAGGGAAGCCGGGATCCTCTACTTAATTCCCGGAAGTGAAAGAACAATTATTTCCATTTTTGATCTAGTTGCTTGCTCACTCACCTCACTTTCTTTTTAGTTCGAAAAAAGCTAATTCGAATCTCGATCTCTGGAATCGAAACCAAGACCAACGAGCCCCTTACCTTAACCTTAGGCAAGCGAAAGACTTACGACTTTGAATTGAGGTAGAATCCTAAGGAAGCTCTTTCAAGTCCTCTGGGCACAAAGGAACTACACAACTTTGTATCTCTTTAGTGATCAGTCTTTTCTGCTCTTAATAGAGAGCGCTGTTCCAGCAGAATCCTAATCAGACTATTGCTCGTACCTAATCACTGCTTAAACCCTCGGTGAAACTGGCTTAAGCCCGACTACAGAGCCTATCTATATCTATATAGGGATATACCACCTGTGAACCAAAGCACATTCTAACTCCCTTTGGCACAAAAGAAAGTCTGCTATCAAATAAAAATCGTCTTCTGTGTGGGATGCCAGGTTGTGAATTGTAAACTCTCCGTTCCTTCTTGACTCGCCTTCAGTCTTGATGGCTGCTAGCTTCCTAAACAGGATTTCTGTTCTATGAGGTACAGGCCTGGCCCGGCCGCACGAAGCAAGAGGAAATAGGTATAGGCTGGATCAATAAAAGAAAGATAACGAAAGTGTACAAGATTCCAATCGGGCTGGCTCAGAAGGAAGGTGGCGGCGAGGAAGGGTCTTTCGAATCTCGATCAAATAGCATAGCACGGGACCGTGCCAAGCTGTAAGCATAGCGAGTTAGGTATGGGCTTTCTTTTAACTACCAGAATCAGCAGTTGGCCTATTGTTGATCAAAGTCTGGGTTGGCGGTCCCTAGTTATAGATAGGCTTTCGCCTTCCTTTTTCCGTCCAACGAGGATTTTAGTGTTTGGAGAATTCTTCCTATTTGACCCGATGCCGTACCCTTCGTGTGTTCATGATACAGGGCCGGGGTACATATTCCACAAAAACAAGGTTCGACTACGAGGATTGATAGGTTGTTCATTTTGTAACCTTCACCTCTATCTACACAGTTTCATTTCTACGTCTTCGACGAGCAAGACTGACATAGGGTGAGGTTTCAACAGGGCAAGCGGAGATTATCCAACCTGCGGTCAGCTATGATATACTCAACTTCTTCTTTTCACCTCCCTCTTCGATCGATCCGGAAGACGTTCCCTTAGCGACATCTCAAGTCCTCCGGTCGAGTTGGAAAACAACCCTTGAGACCTACGAGCTCCTAAAGCAAAGAACGAAATAGACAGACTTAGACGAGGGCATCTTGAACCCCTCTCCCTACGGTCGAGTTAGCCCATGACCTCAAGATCAAGAAGAGCCAGCCATACATAGAAGACAAGGTAAGACCTTGCTCGACCAAATGAACGTAGCAGCAGCATCATGAGATAGAACCCGGTCCTGTCCCGGCTGTCCATCTGTGGAACATGGGGCTGAAGACCTCTAGAGTACCTACTAGAAGAAAGACAGAACCACTTGGCTAGGGGGACAAAACCATTTGGAGGAAGAAGCAGATGGAAGACTGGGTCACTTGTGAAAGAACTAGCCGAAGGGGACCATCACAGTTGGGGCGGTGGATGACAGGCTAGCTCACCAAGAACATCAGGAGAGGTTGGGGAAGACTTGGCTGCGGCAAGGAGAGGTTAGGTCAAGGGATTGCAGAAAGAAGTCCCATCAATCAGAAGAAAAGGATGTTCCAGGAAAGAGGGGAACAAGGATATCCAAAAGAATAGGCCTTGAAGGAAGGCATGAATGAGGGGAGACCGGCTGCAAGATATGCTACAAGGTTGAATCAGTCCACTAAGGGATGACCTCTTCTACATGATTTCAGCGAAGTGTTCAAGTCAAGGACTTAGGCGATCAAAGAAAAGAAGACTTGAAAGAAATTATCCACAGCTAAGGCATCCATCCAATACAGATAGAGCGTCATATACAATGACTCTATCCTTTGGAAACCACCTATTCCTCTCATCGACTACCTTCACTAGGGTCAAGATTCATGGTATTCTAAGGGCCGGAGCAAGGGATTGCTTTCGTCTCTTTCTTTCCTTCAGGGCCTGGAATGGAAGTTGTCGTTAAGCTTCTTTGGATCAATCGATAGTGTGCTTATCGCTCTACTTCGCTTGATTCTCATGCCAGTGGACTCGTCGCTCAGCTTTAGGCCTTATTAGCTTCATTTCTGAAGTGAGCATGAAGTCCGAATTGAATAGATACTGAGAAAGCGTCTTTCGTGATGAAAGTAGCAAGTAAGGATTCAGGATTGAGAAAGAAGCAAAGCGCAGCTGGAGCTGAATCTATTATAGGAGGCGTAGGGTAGGCTCTTTGGATAGATTGACTGGCTTAAGCCGATGAACCAGCTTCTACCACTGACGAGCTAATTCGGACTATGCCTAACTAGAGGAAGAAAATCACCTGATCTTGGCTCGGCATCTTTTGAAAGGGAATCCTATATCTGGTAAGAAAGGGCGAGTCGGCTACTCGAAGCGGAGAAGCAAGAGCTCACTCGACCCATAGGAATAGGGAGGAAGTTTCATTCCAAACTGCTCTTAGTTTGAGCGGACAATACGCTGTTAGACCGGGTCAAACTTACCTTTAGGTTAGGGATCGGAGTTGCAAACTGCTCGACCGGTTGGGTAGGGAGGTCTTCCCACTTCCTCTTCCCATTCATTAAAGGGTACTAAGAAGAACTGAGGAAAGGAGCGGAGTTGAAGAGCGGTACTCCTTCTCTTGAAAACTAACTTCTTAAGGTTAGGATATGCTCGCCCGTCTACCGGGATAGGAGAAAGAGAAGATCTCGACTAGGAGTCTGAGGGAATCTCTAGCGGATCTTTTCTAAGCCAGGAAGATGCCTCTGCTGAAGTAGCAAGTATTGGGGTTTCAAACTGAGATTTTACTTTCTAGTAAAAAGGGGTTTACCTGAAAGAAAGAATCCTGTAGCAAACGGGATTGATTCCACTTCCTTGCTGTTAAGTACGTCCCTCTTATCTCTTGCCGATTCCGAACTCCAGGAGGAGCCGACTAAAGCTAAAAGCAGAGTTGGAGCTTGGCAATGCAGTTGATCTTCTTGCAGCTGAGAGAGATGCTGGCATTGAATGAAGCTGATTCCCCCGTATTGGACAGAAAGAACCTTCTATAATGAAGAGTCGGATGTGAGGGAAAGCCCTCTAGTCGAGTAAGAGAACTGAAAGTTTCAAGCCAGTAAAGTCCGATAGTGTGTCAGTTAAGACTAAAAGCCACGAACTAGCCTCTTTTCCTTCCCTTCTATGGTGAAGTCAGAGCCGGGGCAATCAAATATCATCGATGGGTCCCAGATAGCTTTGTCTGTTCGCCACCACTCGGATTCAATTGCGCATTTGAGAGCATCTATCTCATACTTGTCGGCCTGGCGCGGATCTGAAAGGCGCTGTTAAGCGAAAACTAAGAGAAAGAAGGTCAACTGGGGAAAGACCTTTGGTTCGGTATCGGCATCGGTAGGATTCACAGCTGATGAAAGACCTGCTCCGTCTCCTCTGCCCCTGAGCTTCTCCTTTCGTTTATGTCGTGAAAAGAGGGGCTTCCCTACAATTCAAGAGCGGACACTTCCTCATTCCAGGTCTCAAATCAGTAGCAAAGAGTCCATAGACCGCATCTGCGAAATCTCTTCATTTATGATAATTCAGGTGCCCCTGTTTACTTTTTCTTTCCACACGGCTATTGAACTCCCGCAGCTCCTACCTGATTACCTTGTCGCTCCCTCGGGCGCACCTGACTCTAATTAATCAAAAAGAATTCTACGAGAACCCCTCGGACCAGACAAAAAGGTTTTCAACTCATAAATAAAAAGGTTGCTCGGAGGTTCTCTTTCAAAGGCGGAATCAAACAGCTTGCTTTACTTTACACACAAATTTTGGAGAAGTTATACCCCTTCCTGGCCAAGGCAACTACGCTTCTTCAAGTATCATCGTTGGTTTTGAATCTACGCATTCAATGGTTGGTGCAAGATCAGCTGCTCTTCCATACCGAGAAACCTTACTCCTGAACTTGTCTATCCATTCCCGGTGCTGCCCGATCTCTAAGTGTTGTTCTGACATGTGTGCGATTTAGCAACATAAATCTTTTGTTCTTTATCCGCTCCGACTCCTTCTTTCTTTAACCGCTTGACCTATACCTAAAAGCCCAACCGTCAAGGTTTGGAACTAATGGAGGAGGTCTACTTAGGCCCGCTGGAGCCAATTCTGTTGATGGAAGGGCAGCTGCTTCAACCGAAGAATGGGATGAATTGGTTCTATCCTTGGTCTTTTCTAGCGGATTGTATCCTGAAAAGACATCCATGAATGAAAACAATTTAGGTGAGTTATGTCAAAAGGTCTCCTCATTAGAGGATTCAGGTGCCCCTTCTCGTCTCGAGTTGAGGTTGCTAATGTCCCCACCTTCACCCGCTTTTAGAAGTGGATTCGAACCACTGGACTCTATTTTCTGAGGATACATTGATTCTGTTCAGCCGTTACCATTCTATATGCCTTTTCCGCCTTAAACCCCTTATCCCGGATAGGAAATGTATGCAAACGATGCAGGAATCGAAGTTGAGTGATTCAGTAAGATAGAAGAGCAATTGACTAGTTTGTTTCCTACAGGTTGACCGATTCAGCTCGGCCAATTGAGACAGATAGGGAGCATGCCATTCAAGGGCTGGTTTTCCTATTTATTTGAAATCTTATCCCGTCGTCACCTTGTAAAAAGCTAATGCGACACCCAATTCTTATTTATTTATATTAATAAATTAAGGACCAACCGGCACACAAAGGGGTGAACCCACCTTGTCTAAGACGCGAATGAACGAACATTTGAAAGAGATGGTGACAAACAAGGAAATCGGCGCATTTGGCTCTACCTCTCACGCCAAACCATCGTGGTTGGAACTTGTTTCAATGAAAAAAATTACCAGAATGACCAAAACATCTCTTCCTGAACAGGCCCAGAGGAAATACAATCATTGAAGTCGTCCCCGGCAATCATCTTTGAAGTGACACAACAGACTATGACTAGACATCTCGAGGAATCCACGCTTCTCACATCTCGTAAACAACTATACATCTTGGAAGCAAAGGCCTGGAGCAAAGGTATTTACCCCTGGTCAATCCACAGTCAATCATCCAGCAACAGATTAAGTAGTCGAAAAAGCAGTAGACATTACAGAAATTGAGAAGGTGCTTTCTCTTAACTCAGCATGGTCATACAATAAGAATAAGAAGTTGGCTATTCTCAGGTCTGGGCTGGGTATCCATATTAGGTTAGGGAGTCAACAAATCCCAGTCATAAAGGACAAGAATAAATCGGACCTTAAATTGTAGAATGCCCCAATCACACAGGTTCGTTATCCACACGAGTCGGGTCTTGCGGCTGATGTGCCATTTGATAAGAGAGGATTGCCTTTTTTTGATGTTCTTTGTAACAAAGCCCGGTAGGGGCGCGTCTGATAATATTGTTAAAAGGGCACAGCCAAAGCCTTCTTTTATTAAATATAAAAAGAGGGGAGGCGGAGGAAGTAGCTCTAACGATAGGAGGGAAAGGTCAGTCACTTGACTGTAAGAACGACTGGAAGGAGAGGACTTTGACAGCTCTATGTTTCATGAGGTCGAACTTCGAATGAGCTATACACTCTAGGAGAAAGCCGCTCTACCTACAGGGTAGTCACCGACGTTTCAAAGTAATGTCCACGCTCGCTCTAGTGAGTTAAGGTGTATGATCAGGCCTCCTACATGGTATCCCTGCCTTACATCAATTCGATAAGCTCTCACTAAGTAATTGAAGATAACTGGGAAACCACTGCTTGTCTTTCCTTTGAAAGAAAAATCCAAGACTTCGGTTAGCGGGGAGCGCCCCTGTCCTCTTTTCTCCCCCCCCCCCCTTTTCTTTTTAGAAGCCGAACCTAGTCTTTGTGTGAGTTGTAGCGGATCACGTGGCTCGATGGAGGTTCCTCAGCGTCTTTTGTTTGAATGACTACCGCGTGCCATTTGACCTCAGTCATTTTGTCCTACTTGCGTTTTTTCGAATATCCTATAACGTACCATCTAGGTCTCGTCTTGTAAGCCCGGAAGATGAAAGTGCTCCTTCTTCTTCTTACTCCCGCTCGATCAGGGAGAATGACTCTTTTAAATCTAGGATCCGACCACTATTTGGTACACTGGACTATGTTGGTTTCCAAGAGATCACTGATAAACAGGTACTCCCGGATGGAAGGTACATATCGGAGAAAGAATTCTATTGCGCAACGGCAGACGCATCTAACCGCTGAACTTACATTGGAACCCATCGCCGTGATCGGATCGGCTGG